AATCTTCTCTGAAGATCCGAAGGAAGAAAAATCCAAAAGCTCGTCTTTGTGGTGATAATACCAAATTCTCAAGTCGGCTCCGTTGTCTTTATCTTCATCTTTACGGGCCTCTTGAATGCTCTCTTCCCTATTTTTTGTTAGAATGTGGACTTTTTTTCTGATTTGTTTTCTTTATTAGTCATTATTAATTATTAGTCATTATTAATAGGAATTATCTTGTTAAGACCCGCTGAATCGATTACAACCTCAGATGCATACTAGAACCACGATGATTCAATAAAAAGACGAAGCTAAGCCTAAAGATTCCTTGAGTAAGAATGATTGGATCATCACTTATTTCACGAATAGATAAATTAAAGAAAATTCAAAGAAACCTTTGGCTTTGAGTCAAAATAAGCATAAACGGTTGTTTAAAAGAAGAAATTGCGATTTCTAAATTCGAATTCGTTGAAAAAACTTTTAGGGGTCCGGCCGCGAGGTCTGAATATTAAGTATGAATCATAGTTAAAATAGTTCGGAATCTATTTCCTATATTCCGTGTTTCAGATACTCGAATAAATATCCGACGAAGTAGAACCGTCTCTCTGAAGATGACAGACCCCTTCTCTGTCCGATCAATAGGATCAATTATAACAAGTCACACACTCATATTCCAGAAAGACAGAACAAAATTCCACGATCGAACTACCAAAAGAGAACAGGCTCAAAATCCGAGCTCTAAAGGATTCATTTGGTATTGAAAAGCTAGGTTGGAGTTCTTATCGAGCTAATTCATTGAAATTCCATCCAATAAAACGGAAGAATTATAAATCTCCAAAATAATAGATAGAAATACCGCAAATAAGGCCATTGCGACACCCATCAAAGGGGTCGTTCCCCACCCCGGAGCGACTTTACCATATTCCGAATTCAATGGTTTTAATAAACTGCCCACATTCGTTCGTTTTGGACCGGATCGAAAATCGTTCTCAACAGTTGGTGTAACCATAAATCCTATTGTAGTCATTGAGATCTGTTGACTTTGTATACTCTTCCGTTGTAAATAAACGATCTTATCATAGATCCGTTGTCTTTTTGAAATTTTCTAATAATGGAAACAGCAACCCTAGTCGCCGTCTTTCTATCTGGTTTACTTGTAAGTTTTACTGGGTACGCCTTATATACCGCTTTTGGGCAACCTTCTCAACAACTAAGAGATCCGTTCGAGGAACATGGGGACTAGTTGAAGTAATGAGCCTCTCACTATGCAATATTGGGAGGCTCATTACTTCAATTGAAATCGAGATAATGAAAAGACTTTCATTTTTTAGTTGGAACTTTAGGCGGTTCTCTAAAAAAGATAGCGAAAAAAATGATCCCTAGCGTTGAGACTAAGAGGAATGTATAAACCAATGCTTCCATAGATTCGATCGTGATTTACAATTATAGCTTCCATACCTATTTGTTTTTTCTTTCTTTTATTGGGGACCATCTCCCGGCTACCGAAAGAGCAAGAGACAAAAAAACGGGGAGTCAAAGCAAGATTTCTCTGCTACCCTCTATCAATATCACAATCACTAACAAATCATAAAAATAAAATAGATTCAAAAGACATCAAAAGAAGGTTGGATCAGACTACTTGTCTTCTTGTAGTTGGATCTCCAAGTTTTTGGAAGGCTCCAAATTCTACTTGAGCATCCAAATCTGGGTCAATCCCAGCAAAAACATCTCTGAACAGGGTTCTAGCACCATGCCAAATGTGTCCGAAGAAGAAGAGCAAAGCAAATGAAGCATGTCCAAAAGTAAACCAACCCCTTGGACTGCTCCTAAAAACACCGTCGGATTTCAAAGTAGCACGATCTAATTCAAAAATTTCACCCAATTGAGCGCGTCTAGCATATTTTTTCACAGTTGCAGGGTCATTATAACTGACTCCATTGAGTTCGCCACCGTAGAACTCAACAGTTACACCGACTTGTTCGACACTATACTTCGATTCGGCTCTTCGAAAAGGAACATCCGCTCGAACAATCCCAGCTCCATCTACCAAAACGACCGGAAATGTTTCAAAAAAAGTGGGCATACGACGTACAAAAAGTTCACGACCTTCTTTATCTCTAAAGATAGGATGTCCTAACCATCCAACCGCTATTCCATCCCCGTTATCCATTGAACCCGCCCTGAATAATCCCCCTTTTGCCGGATTATTGCCGATGTAATCATAAAAAGCTAATTTTTCGGGAATTTTAGACCAAGCTTCTGATAAACTTTGATTTTCGGCTAACCCCGCACTAATTCGTCGATATATCTCTTGTTGGAAGTACCCCTGATCCCATTGATAACGAGTTGGTCCAAACAATTCGATCGGGGTAGTTGCTGAACCATACCACATAGTTCCGGCAACAACAAAAGCTGCAAAAAAGACAGCAGCGATACTACTGGAAAGGACCGTTTCGATATTACCCATGCGCAATCCCTTGTATAGACGTTGGGGCGGTCGGACGCTAAGATGGAATAGGCCTGCTAATATGCCCAATGTCCCAGCCGCAATATGATGAGAGGCTATTCCTCCCGGAACAAAAGGATCAAAACCTTCCACGCCCCACGCTGGATTTACCGGTTGTACTTTTCCAGTTAATCCATAAGGATCGGACACCCATATTCCCGGACCATACAAGCCTGTTACATGAAATGCACCAAAACCAAAGCAAGCCACCCCCGCGAGAAATAAATGAATTCCAAAGATCTTGGGCAAATCCAACGAAGGTTTTCCCGTACGTTCATCAGTAAATATTTCTAGATCCCAATACACCCAATGCCAGATAGCTGCTAAAAAGCACAAGCCCGAAAACACAATATGCGCTCCGGCGACACCTTCGTAACTCCAAAGACCCGGAGATGTTATAGTCCCTCCTGTGATACCCCAGCCACCCCATGAATTGATTATTCCTAAACGCGTCATGAAAGGTATGACAAACATACCCTGTCTCCACATTGGATCCAGAACGGGGTCAGAAGGATCAAAAACTGCTAATTCATACAGAGCCATCGAACCGGCCCAACCAGCAACCAGAGCTGTATGCATTATATGAACAGCAAGCAACCGGCCGGGATCATTCAATACGATAGTATGAACACGATACCAAGGCAAACCCATGAAAATACCCCTTTATCAAAGAAAAAAGACACTACGCAACTTTATTGCATTGGACATGACTATACTCTGCTGATGTTACGTCCCCCGAGGAGAGGGCGATTAGTTCAGAGCAAGGGTTCAGAATTTGTTTGATTCTATTAGGAAGAATGGAACAATTTCGTTCGTAGGAAAAAAGAGAAGCAGATTTATTCTATACTCGATAAGTCCCAATACGCAATGGGCCGCGTGATGCCTTTTCTATAAACGAATGTGCCCATCCTTGTTCATGATTACAGGGGCCTAGTTCTACGAATTGATCTTATTCATTCTGTCTTTCTTTATGCATTTTTGATAAAGAACAATATTATAAAAACAATAAAACCCTTCTTACGTTTTCACATCTAAAGTATAATATTTTTTGATTTTTTCTTTCATTTAATGCCTGTTGGTGTGCCAAAAATACCTTATGATATTCCTGGCGACGACGAAGACGAGGAAGCAACTTGGGTTGACTTATAGTGCGACTTGGCAGATCTATTGGGTCATATGGGCTTTCCCCCTTCTCTCCCCGATCAAGAGATCCTCTATTTCGCCCAAAAAAGATGAATTGGATCATCAAAAATTTGGAGCGTGAAGTGCAATTAGATCCTTTTTTTAAGGGGATTCAAATTACTATTATCAATTTAAATAATTTATGGCTGGCTCGGTTGGACTACGAAATTGAAATATCCAGACTTCGTTTAAAAAAACCAATTGGTAATATATCTACCATTACTCCTTATAAATTATAAAGGGATTCCTCTTTCTAAAGAAATCTTCTTTGGAAATAGAAGTGATTTTAAACTGTTCTCTTAATCAATCGAGTAATATGTATAAAGACCTCAAATATTTGCCGGACTGTACGGATTGAGAAAAAAGAAGTGGTAAGGGGAGTATTTGTCCTATATGTGCAAATCGAAGGCGGGCAGCTCTTTACCCGGAGTAGAGTATAAACCTAAAAAGAGTAAGATAAAAGAGGCCCAGTTTGGAACAAGAAAATGACATCGTGATTTGGATTGGATCTCGATGAAAGAATACATCAATGAAAAGTGAATTCGATCCGTTTAATGAATTCTTTTTTCTAAGGAAAGGAATCAAAACTCATCTTTATTGAAAAATCGAAGACAAATTAGGAGTCAGTAAAGAGCATGCTCTGAAATCCGAAAGGGGATTGGAATATACACATTGATTTTTTTGCAAATTTTTTTGAACCGTATGCGCCAAACGGCGCCTGTACGGTTCCTACGGAATACAATTTTAACCTAATCGACCGACTTTATCGAGAAAGAGCACTTTTTTTATTCAAAGACCTTAGTCCCGAGACGGCGAATCACATTGTCGGTCTTATGATATTTCTGAATATCGACGATTGTAACCAAGAGCAATTTTTATTTATAAACTCTCTGGGTGGAGGAGTAATGCATGGGCTAGCTGTTTATAATGCGATAAATTTTGTGCTACCAGATGTACATACACTCTGTCTGGGAGTAGCCGCTTCAATGGCAGCTTTTGTCCTGGCCGGAGGCTCACAGACTAAACGTATAGCATTCCCTAACGCTTGGCGCCAATGAGGTTTTATTTGAAAGAAAAAAGACGACTATGCCTTCGCCATATGAAAAATGAATCTCCATATGCAATATGAATAAAAAAGTAATAATAGCATGGCACTTTGAATTCGATATACAAAAGTTTTTTTCAAAGCATTAGATTTCTTATCGAGAGAGTAGTATGAGATAAAAGGTATTTCCGATGTGTTCTTATCGATCGGCAGTGCAGGTCAGCGTCACAAACTTTTTTTCACACGGCAGATCTCTTAATAATATTTATGTTCGGAACTAGTGAAAAAAAAAGATTCTTTTTTCCTTAGGGTATTTAATCAAATAAAAAGCAACTTTGGGATTGCTTAATCATAGACAAAAACGAAATATAGAAAGCAACGGAGCCATCATAGTAGTTTTTAACTCCCACGAAAGGAAGGGTGGTAATTTGATCATTTTCCGATCGGGGTTTAATCAATCCTATTTTTATCTTTCGTTGGGGGGCGTAAGGATCAATTTTATTCTAGAGCCGTATGCAATGCATAGAAAGATGCCTGTACGGTTGTTCAATTCTATGTTTTTTCTTGCTATTCTTTTCTCTTTCTTTTATCTTCCCTTCATCATGTACAATAGAAAAACCTTTTATTTTGTTATATCATCAGGGTAATGATCCACCAACCTACTAGTACTTTTATTCAAGGCTACATGGAAGAGGTAATCATGGACACAGATTTGGTGCTAAAACTACGTGAAGAGATCACAAATTTTTTTGTACAAAGATCGCACAAACCTTTCTGGATGGTCTTCGAAGACATGGAAAGAGATGTTTTTCTGTCACCAGAAGAAGCCAAAGCTTATGGAATTGTTGATTCTGTAGGGCTTCAAGAGTTTCAAGAGCGTGAAGGGCGTAAATGATACTAGCCTGTATTTCGCGCAAATCCCTAATTTGAGATTACCCCTACCGACCGAGTTGACTCGGAATAATCCGGTTAAGTCGAAATAATCCGGTTAGGTCCGGTTAGGATGGATCTAAACCATCCAATTATATCTATATCTATGATTCAACATGCCAACTATTAAACAACTTATTAGAAAGACAAGACAGCCAATCAGACATGTCACAAAATCGCCCGCTCTTAAGAGATGCCCTCAACGTCGAGGAACGTGTACTAGGTTGTATGTGCGACTCGTTCAGATCATGAGCTAGAACAAAGGAAAGCGAACAAGTTTCCTGTATCAAAGGTCAGTACCGGTGAATAGGCTGAAATGAAAAAATGAACTCTATTTACTATCTAAAAAACGAAAATGGATCATATGCCTTTCATTGTGTAGGAAATTTATGGTTTCTCGTGGTGTAAATTCAATCACCTCAATTTAAGAATTCTCCATTGGTAGCAAATGCTTATCCATTAAGCGGAGGAACTCTTGGTTTCAATTTCAAAGATGAGGCCACCCTCTTGTAAGAACGGACTAACAGGGTCAGCTATCCAGCCAACCCTCATAATTAAATACCGTTACTGTATAGGTAGATCTCGTTGTGAAGACCTAGTTACTGGATAATTCATGGGTAGAGCTAAAGAATGTGAACTATACAAGTTCCCAATATCATTAATTAAAGGCTCCGGTGTATAGAGAAGACCTCACCGTTTAAGAAGTAACCATAGAAACGATGGAATCCACTATTGCTTTAGAATTTATATTTCTTATTATCTTTTGAATACCTAGTAGAATCCAATTTCAAATTGTGAGGTAAAACAAAGGTCTCGAAAAAAATAAAAAATCGTGGTCGGGAAGGTTATCGTAGCCAAAGCCATTGGAATTTTTAGTTTATACATTGGAAAAACTCATTGGGTTATTAATAGACTCGGAGGGTGAAAAAAGAATAACTGCCAGAACGGAAATCAATTAGTTATTCGACAAAGTTTGATTTATGTATATTCAATGACCAGAACTAGACGGGGATATATAGCTCGGAGACGTAGAACAAAAGCACGTGCATTTATATCAAGCTTTCGGGGAGGTCTTTTAAAGACTCAACAAGACATAAGAGCTTTGGCTTCGTCTCATCGGGATAGGAATGGGCAAAAAAGAAATTTTCGTCGTTTGTGGATCACTCGAATCAATTCAGTAATTCGTGACGAATGGGTATATTATAACTATAGTAAATTCATCCACGATCTATACAAGAGACAGTTGCTTCTTAATCGTAAAATACTTGCACAAATAGCTATAGCAAATAAAAACTGTCTTTATCTAATTTCCAATGAAATCATAAAAAAAGAAAATTGGAAGGAATCTGCCGGAGTAATTTAAACGGAGTTCCCCGGAGAATGACCTCCGGGAAAGTAGAGTCAAAATGAATCAAAAAAGTAGAGTCAAAATGAATCAAAAAAGAAATAGGACTCAACACTTTCAATCAAAAATTTGGAGTTTGACTTCTGAATCCGATTTTTTATTTGTTTTTGTTTTTGTCTTACGAAACGAGAAGCAAAGCCGGTCCGGATTGTCGGATTTTTGCACAAAGCATCAATCTGCGTTTGAGTTCGGGTGTTAATTTTCATTCAAGTGACGAAAGAGTAAGCCTATTTTTTTTGTCTCTGACGGTCACCTTCTATTTCTGTGTGTTTCTCACAGTCGACTTATATTTCTTTCCGTCTGGCTTATATTTCTTTCTGTCTGACTTATAGTTCTTTCGGACTCTCGCGGTCGACTTGTTTCTTTCACCGTGTTTCTCATTAGTAATAAAAGGTAAGGAAGATAAAATACGAGCTTGTTTTATAGCAAGAGTCATTAATCGTTGTTGTTTCAAGGTCAATTTATTTACCCGTCTAGATAATATTTTTCCTTGCTCACTAATAAATCGACCAATTAAACTCATGTTTCTATAATCAATTCGATCCCCCGATTGGATCGGGGGCAAACGCCTACGCAAAGATCGCTTGGATTTAAGAAAAGGTCGCTTGGATTTAAGAAAAGGTCGCTTGGATTTAAGAAAAGGTCGCTTGGATTTATCCATGGTTTGTTTAATTTATTTCTTTAAACCGAAAATCCTATTTCGGTTGGATCTAGAAAATGAATTAGAATACATAAAAACAATAGGATTTTCTTTCTATTCAAATTATCCTAGCAATAATTAGCATGGCATTTTTCCCACTCCTCGGGAGGGTGCAAGTGCTCGGTTCGAGCTATTTCGTTATCTCCCCGTGAATCGTATGCTTGTAACAATATGGACAGAATTTTCTCAATTCCAATCGATTAGGCGTATTGTGCCGATTCTTTTGAGTCATATATCTGGAAATGCCTTTTGATGCCTTATTAACACCCTTTCGAACACAAGTAGTACATTCTAAAATAACTGTTATTCGGATATCCTTACCCTTGGCCATGAACCTCCTTTGGATTTTTTATTTACTCAACGCTTTTCCTTTCGATTCGAAATGAAGAAGAAAGAAAAAAGTAGAAATTGCTAACTTGAACTCACATTATGAAAAATTTTGCTACAATCAATATATCCAAATAAGATCCAAAGATTTCGCAACGATATTTCAAATCACAGTACACGATTTCGTTTAAGTATCTTGTATAATACTCTTCGCTAGACCCACATTTTATAGTCTACTTCCATTCCTCTATTATTCTATTTATTCGAATTTGAATCCGAATCCCACAGCCGTTGAATCCACTTTTCTTCTTTCTCTTTCCTCCCTTATTCTAAAAATCAGAAAAAATAGAGAAAAGAGAAATAGAGAAAAGAAAAATAGAGGGGGAGACGTGATTAGTGACAGCTATTTCATTGTAGTTCTAATCTTCTTTATTCTTTTCCACGTCGCTAACTAGAATGAAAAAAAGGGGAATGTCAACGCATCTGGGAAAAAACGATTAATCTCTATCAACAGACCTGCTAAAGACGCGAACCATAGCGCACTTAGTACCGGTGCCACGGAAAGATATGTTTTTAGATCTCGCATTGAAAACCCCCTTCATTTTATTGTAATACATAATGATAATACATATATGATCAGATGCATAGGTAGTTAATGACCACTTTTAATTGTACTAGAATTGTCCGCGGAATTTCTAATTCAAATTGACATGTACAATGACCCCGTAACTATATTTCATAATTTCATATTTTTCTTAAAAGATAAGATAAAAACGTCCTTTTCGTCTCGAGCATTCCCCAAAAATAGTCATTGACTTTTCCAACAGATTCCGTTCCATTTTTCAAATGGATAAAATTTTTGTATGAATCTTAATGCATATTAATTATATGTTAAATGAGACCAAAAGGACGAAATAAACAGATAAATTCTATCTATATATAGAATCGATAGACGAAAAAACGATGTGGAAAACAAGACGGGAATTCTCTACAATGACACGTAGACTAATTGGAGGGATGTAGCGCAGCTTGGTAGCGCGTTTGTTTTGGGTACAAAATGTCACAGGTTCAAATCCTGTCATCCCTACCTATAACTACTCGAGAGAGCAGTAACGGGGGATTCGGTGAAATCGAGTCAAATTGGAAAGATATAATCTTTCATTCTTATGATCCTATGTATAGTCTATCCATGATGTATTGAACTTACAAAAAGAATCCAACCCTTTTCTTTCCAGTCTTATCTGTTTTGATAAGAAAGCGCTCTTAGTTCAGTTCGGTAGAACGTGGGTCTCCAAAACCCGATGTCGTAGGTTCAAATCCTACAGAGCGCGAGTCCGTTCTTCTTAGATTGAACGAGCGTCACTAACTCGAATAGCAATTTGAATTTGACCTCCCGAAAAGGAGGTCAATCAAAAAACGCGATATTAATTAATCAAAGGTCCAACTGATCGCCGCGCCTGTATTGTAAATAGGCAGTTACAAATAATCCAGCCAAAGTAATAGGAATTAGACCTAAGACGATTCCAAATAGAAAAACTTCAATCATTTCAAGTTGTTTGAAAGGAGAAAAAAAGAGGTAATATCTCTCCCTAAATATTAATCCAAATTACCATCAATCTCAATGACCAAGAATTGGCACTTGACCCGGTAAGTAATTTTAGAGTACACAGAATTTCGCAGAAAGATTTATTTTTCTGAGTTTTGCGCAGTTCAAATCTGAATTTCAAATAAGTCGTATTTTGCTCAGCCCGATATAGAAAGCTGCGGTTATAGTTAAAGCCGCTAGTAGAAAACCGAAATAACTAGTTAGGGTAGGCATGAAGGAGCTCAATGAAATCTGGTTTTTTCTACATATATTTCTAAAAAAGCACTTACCTAAGTTTCAATTTTTGCCAAATCACAAGAGGAGAGAAACAAAAATACCAA